TCTTTTTCAAATTCGACAAATGTCGGTTGATCATAGATTTCATTTCAGACCATCTCTTCTGACTCTTTTTCAAATCGGATCGATTCATTAAAAAGAATTGATTCAATACATTTCTAAAGAATCGATTCAATACATTTCTTATGTACCCATAATAGGTGCTATATTGGATTTGCATCAGGTTTTGGATCAATCTATATTGAGTGACTGCCTTCATTATGTTGTTGCTAGCAAATACCGCTCTTTTTGTTTTTGGATCTTCCAAATCATTCCCGCAGAAGATCCTGACCCATTCGTTTCTGATATTTTGATAAAAAGACCCATTCTCTTCATAAAAAATAGGAATAGGAGGTAGCACCAAAAAAGATTTCTTTTTCGATTCATCCCTGGAGTTGAATACCCCGTTCAAGAATTGTTTTTGATCCAATCCGTAGGAATCAATAGAAAAGGCAAATCCCCTATGATACACCAGATCCGGCTCGGTTATTGATAGAGTAAATAAATCTGCCATGTCTGTAAATCTCTCTTCTGATTCCAAATCGTGGTGTAACGTGTATCCTCCCCTGTTCCGGCCAGGGAATAGATGAAAGAAATCCAAAAATGGATTTTTGTTCAAGAATGAAATCCTATTGAACTTATTGAAACTGTCCATATCCGGTTCATCCTTCGGAACCATATCACAGCCCGGATCTGACGATATAGGATGAATTGAGACGGTATTTTGTAAATATGTAATTATCTTGAATAGATAAAGCATTTCTTGATTTTCCGATCGCCTGGAAGGGACAAAAGAAAGATCTTCTTGTTTCTTCAACAATTTCTGCTCTCTAGTGGACCTCTCAGTAGGATGCGAACTCAGATGAAGTTCTGACCATCTGTCAGAGAAAAAAGAATGAACGGATCCTGTACGATTCCCCAAAAATGCTTCGATTTTTATCTCTGTTCGTTCCGTTTGAAGATCCCAAAGAATCGGTCTTTCTTTTTTGACTTGTTTAAGCGCGTTTTGGCGGTAAATGGTCCATGGGTGAGACCCATTCAATTTACTAATGAAATCCAAAGTCTCTCTGGGTTGATCAGAAAATCCTTTCAATTTCAATTGGCTAGAGTCCCTCTTTTTTCCGTTTGGAAGAGAGAGGAGCGAAACAATCAACCTATTGATATTGGAAGACTCAACGGATTCTTCCAATGTATCGTTTCTGGGCCCAATGGAATTCATAGGTATAGGAAAAAGCCCTATCAAATAGCGATTTTTGCTTTCGACCATATTTCGATTATTAATACGATAGAGCAGAACCACTACTACAAAGAGTATTCCACCCCTGATCCTGAAACCTCGATTGCTTCTTGAATCCTGTGAATTGCGTGAAAGTAGAATACTCCAAACTCGGGGGTCAAAAAGTTTTATAAAACGTTCTTGGTAAAAACAAATGTGAATCAAAGATACTACTGAATTGAATTGGTTCCATGAATCTAATAAAGAGCGAGAATTCTTGATCTCTCTCAATATCTCTTTTAATTCAAAAAAAAAAGCTTTTGATACTCTTACCATTTTTGGATACCTCCTTTTTAATGAAAATTACGTTCTTAATATGCATTTATGACAATGAAAATAAGATTGCTTTATGATAAAGATTTGATTTCAATTGAAATTTGGTTATTCACCATGTAGGAGGATCCCTGTTAAGCATCCATGGCTGAATGGTTAAAGCACCCAACTCATAATTGGCGAATTCGTAGGTTCAATTCCTACTGGATGCATCCCAATGGGACCCTCCAATAAGCCTATTGGAGCTCTCTCTTAATGGTAATAGCTATGAATAGTCGTCGGCTTCCTAATTTATTAGGATATCACATTATTAGGATGAGGATATCACAGATCATGATCGATATCAAATAGATCCTAAAAATAGGCCGCGGGTTGGGCGAACGACGGGAATTGAACCCGCGCATGGTGGATTCACAATCCACTGCCTTGAGCCACTTGGCTACATCCGCCCCCAGTTAGGACTATGATTTAGATTAATCAATCTATTTGTAACTGTTTTTTTTTCAAGTTCTAACTGTTTTTTCAAGAACATATGTCAGTTAAATACTATGCATTTTCATTCTAATGAAAGAAAGAAAAAAGAGAAATAAAGCCCCCTTCATAGACCAAGGGAGAATTATTTCTCTTTTTTTTTCTTTTATAGATTAGAACTA